TGGTAGGTTATTGTCCAAATAAAAATAAATAAGTAATTTTAGGAATGAAATCTTGGTAGAATTCGAAAAAACAAGCAGCAAGTACAAGGCAATAAAAAAAAATACGTTTGATTAAACAAAAGGATTCGCAAATAACAGTGCTAAGGCTACAACTAATCCATAAATTGTTAAAGCTTCCATAAAAGCCAGACTAAGCAATAAAGTACCTCGTATTTTTCCCTCTGCCTCGGGTTGTCTTGCGATACCTTCTACAGCTTGCCCCGCGGCAGTACCTTGACCAACCCCAGGTCCAATAGAAGCAAGCCCAACAGCCAACCCAGCAGCAATAACGGAAGCGGCAGAAATCAATGGATTCATGATAAGTTCCTCGCACCAAAAAAAAATGGTTAATGATACAATCAACCAATAAATTTCGAACTATTCATTCTTTTTCTTGATTTAATCTCTTTATTCAATTATTCAATATTGAATTCCCAGTTCCAAACGAAAAGGAGGGATTTTGAGTGCAATCCCTTTTTTAGTGAAATCCCTATCGAAATCTCCAGGGCAGATTAGATATATCTTTTAGACGACCTATCTTTTAACGAATATCTAACTATATAAATAGTTAATATTGCATATACACGTCTTTCTTCCATAACGTAAACCAACTATTCGTATCTTAAATTCAATCGGATTCTAAAAAAATTTTTTAGATGCTGAAATATTCACAAAAAGAAAATTGAGTTATAGCCATTATTCCATTATTTATATATATATTCCATAAACTTAGTTTGATTTCACTCTTGTAAATAATAATAATCCATTTTTTTCTGAATCTAATTTTTTTTATTCTCTTCCTTATCATTATCCCACTTGGATACAATCAATCTAAATGGACAAATTCATTAGTCTGAATCATTGCATAGAAATATAAGTCTTTGTTTTCTTGTAAGTTATTTTATTATTATTTTTTTTTTTTTTAATTTATTAATATTTTATTATTAGTCAATCTATTGAATTGAATAAAACCGAGTGAAATAGAAATAGCTCTATCTCTATAGAAAAAACCCTTTTTTAATCACATGTTGGAAACAACTCTTATTCAGATTATGACTCCTAAAATTGGATTGGAATTGAATGAACAAAATAATCAAGCCAAAAAAAAAATTGATTGGACGAAGGTATAAATGATTCAACCGAATTCTAGGAAAAAGATCGTTTAGGACAAAACTTTTTTAGATTTCTTTCCTTTTTGTTTTTACTATTCCTTTAGATCGTTATAAACTTTTTTTATATTTATGTGTATATTTATGTTCACTAAGTATAAGTAGATTATCTTGAACAAGAATAGATTGCCTTAGACTATAAGATAAAAAAGTCTATTTCAAAACAAAATTCGTTAATGATGCCCCTCAATGGATTCGCCTATATAAGCCGCAGCTAAAGTTGCAAAAATAAGAGCTTGAATACCACTTGTAAATAACCCAAGGAACATGACAGGTATAGGAACCACTGAAGGTACTAAAGAAACAAGAACAACAACTACTAATTCATCCGCTAATATATTTCCGAAAAGTCGAAAGCTAAGTGATAAGGGTTTTGTGAAATCTTCTAAAATGTTAATGGGTAAAAGAATTGGAGTTGGTTGAATGTATTTACTGAAATAACCTAATCCTTTTTTGCTAAGGCCCGCATAAAAATAGGCTATTGACGTAAGTAAAGCTAAAGCAACGGTAGTATTTATATCATTCGTAGGTGCAGCTAACTCCCCATGAGGTAACTCTATAATCTTCCAAGGTAAAAGTGCACCCGCCCAATTAGAAACAAAAATAAATAGAAACATCGTTCCAATAAAGGGGACCCATGGGCCGTATTCCTCTCCGATCTGAGTTTGGCTCACATCTCGAATGAATTCAAGGACATATTCGAAGAAATTCTGACCGCCAGTTGGAATGGTTTGGGGGTTCCGAACAGTTACAATGGCTGAACCTAATAAGATAGCAATTACAACCCAAGAAGTAATAAGTACTTGGGCGTGTACTTGGAAACCTCCTATTTTCCAATAGAAATGCTGGCCTACTTCCACACCAGATATATCATATAACCCTTTTAGGATGTTGATGGAACATGATAGAACATTCATACTACCCCCTGAAAGAAAACTTTAAAAGGAATTATTTTGATTCAACCATCGTTTTTTTTATTTGCCTACTAAAATTTTATATTTTAAATACCAACAAATCACATAATATAGCTAGTTCTTTTTATCTCTTTTGGACGATTGACAAATAGTAACCGATTATATATCCATAAATATATGGAGTTCACAAAATAATTTCTTTATCTTAATCTTATTATTAATCTATCTTATTATTAATCAGGAATTTCGTATATAGCTAGAACGACCCTCACAAATTGCAAATACTAATTTATTAAGAATTAATCGGATTGAAGCTATAGCGTCATCATTCGCTGGAATCGAAATATCTGCGAGATCCGGGTCACAGTTTGTATCAATTAAACAAATGGTTGGAATTCCCAAAGTGATACATTCCCGAAGAGCCGTATATTCTTCTTGCTGATCAACGAGTATTACAATATCGGGTAACCCTGTCATATATTTAATCCCACCCAGATATGTTTGCAAGTGAGCTAACTGTCTCTTCAATCGAGTCCCATCTCCTTTTGGAAGACGGTTGAGTCTACCGGTCTTTTGTTCCATTCTCAAGTCCCTGAACTTTTGAAGTCTAGTTTCTGTAGTAGACCAATTCGTTAAAATACCGCCGAGCCATTTTTTATTAACATAATGACACCGAGCCCTTATTGCAGCCCGGGCTACTGAATCCGCTGCTTTATTTTTGGTACCAACAATTAAGAATTGTTTTCTCTTGCTTGCTGCATCAAAAACTAAATCACAAGCTTCTGATAAAAAACGAGCAGTTCTAGTAAGATTTGTAATATGAATACCTTTACGTTTTGCAGAGATATAAGGGGCCATTCTTGGGTTCCATTTTCTAGTACCATGACCAAAATGAACTCCCGCTTTCATCATCTCTTCTAAATTAATGTTCCAATATCTTTTTATCATTTCTACCCACACTTCCTCTCTCTCTCTTTCTTTTTCAAACAAAGAAAGAGAGAGAGGGGGTACCCTGAAATAAATAATTGTTCCGATGGAACCTTATCTTTTCCCGGAGATTGGATGTTGATATACGATCCAAGCAATTAATTTCATTCTATTCCTTATTTTCTTTATTACTATTAATAAATCACATGGAACAAATCACAGGACCACGATTAATTAAAATAAAATAAAAGGATGAATCCGCTCTTAGGAATCATTAAATCCTAGAAATGCTTATTCTGATGTATCATAGAAATTTCTTGAAATGCAAGAATCAAATAACTCTCTCTGGTGGAATAAAAAATCTCTATCTCTAAATTCCCCCTCGAATAAATTCTTCTTTTTGCTGTTCAAAGGCATCTTTTTATGTTTCCTTGAGCCTTGCACGAATCTTTTGAATCCGGTACCGACGGGTATCATACCGCCTAGAACAACGTTTTCTTTTAGGCCTTTCAACCAATCGATACGACCGCGGAGAGCAGCTTTTGCTAAAACGCGAGCAGTTTCTTGAAAACTCGCCTCGGATATGAAACTTTGAGTATTCAAAGATGCTCGCGTTATTCCCAATAATATGGGTCGGTAACAGATGGCTTCTTCCAAAGCGCGTCCCGTTCGTTCTGCTCGGAACAATCCAATTAGTTCTCCGGGTGAAAAAACATTAGACATTCCGTCTTCTGAAACCAATACTTTTGATGTTATTTGCCGTACAATAATTTCTATATGCCTATTATGGATCTGCACCCCTTGAGATCGATAAACTTTTTGGATCTTATTAACCAAAGAGATACGACTTTGCACGATAGTTAACTCAGCACCAATCAAGAATCCCCAAGGAATTCCAAAAATTCTTGTTATACACTCGTTCCAACCCTCAACTCTCTTTTCTAGGTTTATCGATATTGAATCAATTGAACGTACTTCTAACACTTGTTCCACTTTTGGAAGACCCTGCGTTATATCACCAGATCGCGATTTTTCATATATAAATGTAACTAATGTAGCTCCTTCGTAAAGGATTTCTCCATAATGGCCATGAACGGTTGCTCCTGGCGTGGCCAAATAAGGCTGAGCCGATCTTATTACTACAGAGTCAATGTGAACAATTATAACTTGACCCGATTTTAGATGTGGTCCGCTTTTGGCAATACATACATTTTCACAAATAAATTGTCCCAGTCTAATTATTGTGAAGAAAGATTCACAATCATTAGGATGATAATTATGATGGAGAAAATACCAATTCAAAGTGAATGGATTCAAAACACTCTTACTGCATGGATCGGGATTAACAATTCTCCCGGTTTCATCCATTAAATAATATTTAAGTACTTGAAAAGTCTCTTTTAAATTGTCAAGTTTCAAATATTTAGTTATGGAGATCTGATTATGAGTTATTAAATTGAAATGGTTTAATAAATCAAAATTTGCAATTTGAAGGGCTGTTCCTAATGGGCCCAACGAATTTTGAATTGAAATTATAGGATCTCTTTTAATTGATTCTTTTATTACATTGTGATCTTTTACATGATTGAATGCATCCATTCGAAAACAATTAGATGATGACAAAATTAGAAAAAATTGACATTCCTTATTTCTATTCAATAACGTACTAATAGTTCCGTGATTTTGTTTAAGTGATTGTTGAATCCTTGCCTTGGAATAACTGGGATAAAATGGATTAATATTGGTGGGATCTGATCCATTATTAGAGATCGGTCCGAAACCTGATGGATCATCCCTTTTTCTAGTTCTACTCCTGATATATGAAATTTTTGATTTCAATAGATTGATTCTTAGGAAATCACGAATCAGACCATTTGTGCTTACTTCAACAAAAGAAGCGCGGGCCTCCTCGATAGAAGAACTTTTTTTGTCTTGATCCCAATTCAAGACT